ATTTTTTGGATTCCTTAGAGTTTGTTTTTCCCCTTCCTAGTGGTATCAAGATGCCACTGTGTCGGGATATCTTATCTGTCTTGTCCGGAAAATGGATATCCCCCGAAAATATTTTTAGTTCAATCATTTTTTTTTTTCTCTCCACTCGGATCAACCCGCCGACTTGGCTTCTTATATTTAAAGTGAGTCGTGTATCGACTCCAATGATACTATAGTTATGTACCATTATGGTAGAGGATTCGGGTAAAATATGCACTTCTTCGGGAATGAAAAAAAAACGATCTACTTTCATTTCGTATTTTGTCTTAAATTTTTGGGCTCCTCGATACTCAATCATATCCTCTTTTTGGATGATTGAGTCCGCCTTTAGAGTCCCATATTTAATAATTCCGGAACTCTTTCTTCTGTATCTAGGATCATCAAAAAAAGCAAAAATACTATTTCTACGGAAAATACCATTTATGGGTATTTCTATTGAGATACCTGAATGCGGTATGAATTCTTTCTCTTGCTCTTGAATCGATTGGAATGGAATGAGAAATCTATTTCTTCGCCTTTTTGCTAATAAACCCGAGTTCTCATTAAAAATATCAGAATATATGAAATTATAATGACTAGTACCTGCGATTCCATTCAATTCTGAATAATCGGGAATCCCGGATTTTTTTTTATCATAAAAATCCGAACTAAAAAATTTTTGGCTCGCTTGATCGTTATTCCCTGAGAGGCTAGAAATATATTTTCTTTCGATGGAAAGAAAGGGTATGTTCATTTGATCTTGATCTTTGTGGATCGAAAAAAGAATTAGACTAGATCCGCATGAACCTCCTGATAATATCCATAAATGACTTGTTTTTGGTAATAGATGGACATTACTATATGTAAATTCGGGTGCATGGGACACATCAGTACTCCAGTGCATTTCGCCCTCTGAGTCAGAATAAATATATTTTCTAACCCTCTCTTTAAAATGAAAAGTATATGTTCCCTCGCGAATCTCAGCAATCACCTGTTCTGATTCCACATATTGATCATTTTGAACTAAAAGAAAACTTTTTGGTGGAATAGTCACGCTATGTATAATATCTTCGCTCTCAATAATTACAGACAAGTCTATATAACATAGAAAGGCAGGATGCCCGTGACGTGTACGTGTAGGATGAACCAAATCCTCATTGAATTTTATTTTTCCATTATAAGGGGCTCGTACATGTTCGGCAGTACCTCCTGTAAATACTCCGCCAGTATGAAAGGTTCTTAATGTTAGTTGAGTCCCCGGTTCGCCAATAGATTGACCCGCAATAATACCTACAGCTTCCCCCAATTCAACTAGGTCACCATGAGTGGGGCTCCGACCATAACATAATCGACAGATCCAAGACGTACTCCGACAAGTAAAGGGAGTTCGAATAGATATTGATTGTGTTCCAAAGGTTATTAATCGGTTGACAAGTCCAATCCCAAGATCTTGATTTCGAAAGGCGACACATCGGGAACCTATGTATATATCGTCTGCTAAGATACGACCAATTAATGTTTGAATAAAAATTCTTTCTGACATCATCCGATTTTTATTTCGAGGACTCACAGAAATCCCTCGGATAGTGCCACAATCTGTTCTACGTACAACAATATGTTGAACTACTTCAACAAGTCGACGCGTAAGATATCCAGCATCTGATGTGCGTACAGCAGTATCTACAACTCCTTTACGGGCTCCATAGCAAGAAATAATATATTCTGTTAAAGATAGTCCTTCGCGTAAATTGCTTTGAATAGGTAAATCAATCATTTGTCCTTGGGGATCCGACATTAATCCTCTCATACCTACTAATTGATGTACTTGAGATGCATTTCCCCTAGCCCCCGAAAAAGACATCATATGGACTGGGTTAAAAGGGTCCGTCATCCTAAAATTAGGATTCATTTCTTGTCGCAAATATTCACTTGTAGCATACCATATCTCAATAGATTGGCGTAATTTTTCTACCGCATGTACATTCCCATAATGATGGTGTTTTTCCAAAATCAAACTTTGTTGTTCAGCATCTTGGACAAGCCAGCCCTTGGAAGGTATCGTTAAAAGATCATCAATTCCTAATGAAATGGATGTAGCAGTGGCTTGCTGGAAACCTAGAGTCTTTACTTGATCTAGGATGTGTGATGTATATGCCATCCCGAAGTGATCTATTAATCGGCTAATAAGTCGTTTAATAGCAGTTCCATCTATCACTTTATTGTGAAATACCAGATTGTCCCGTTCCGCCATAAGTACCTCCATATTCTGCTGAATGGGATTCGACAATGAGTTTGAGTCAATGATTGCAAAACTTCCTTTTCTCGATCTTGATTTGCGTAGAATTTTAGGTCAAGAACTATGCTACGGTCCGAGTTGAATCGGAGAGGTCTGAATTCACACGGGTGTCCTAGAATTACTTTTTTTAATACCATATTATTAGGTATCATACGAACAGGCTTGAGAAAAACCTTGTATAGCTTC